GGTCTCTCAATTTTAATTTTTTGTATAATGTGGATTTCTTTTTGTTTCTAATTGCTAGGAATTCTCTTGTTGAGACCCTATGATTCGATTGAAACCTAAGATTCATACTAGAACCACGATGATTGAATAAAGTCCCTAAGCTAAGCCCAAGGGTTATCTGAGTAAAAACCTTTTGATCATCACTTATTCAATGAATAGATGAAATGACTCTAAATCCATAGAAACATTTGTCCGTTGGTCAAAATAAGCAAACAAAAAATTTAAGAATAATTAGAAAATAAATCTTTGAAATTTTTTGAGTCCGGTCGCGAGGTCTGACTGAATAGTAGGTATGAATCATAGTTTAAATATTTCTTTTCTTGATCTATTTCATTCCATATATTCCGTGCTCCAGATACTAGAATGAATATCCGACGAGGCAAAACCCATCTCTCTCAAGATGACAGACCCATTCTCTGTACTATCAATAGGATCAATTATAACAAGTCACACACTCATATTCCGGAAATACCGAAACAAAGGAATTTCACGGTCAAACTGCCGGAATGACCTAAAAATCCTAGTCCTAAGTGATTCACTTTGGATTGAAAAGACAGTACTTCGCAATTCCTATGAACCTAATTCATTGAAATTCCATCCAGTAAAACGGAAGAGTTATAAATCTCCAAAATAATAGATAGGAATACCGCGAAGAGAGCCATTGCGACACCCATCAACGGGGTAGTTCCCCATCCGGGCGCTACTTTACCATATTCCGAATTCAACGGTTTCAATAAACTTCCTAGACCAGTCTGTCTTGGTCTTGGACCAGATCTCGAATTATTCTCAACGGTTTGTGTAGCCATAAATCCTATTGCATTGATTGAATTTTATTGACTTTGTAAATCATACCGTTGTAAATAACCGATCTTATTATAGATCCATTGTGGTCTTGAAATTTTATAATAATGGAAATAGCAACCCTAGTCGCCATCTTTATATCTGGTTTACTTGTAAGTTTTACCGGGTACGCCTTATATACCGCTTTTGGGCAACCCTCTCAACAACTAAGAGATCCATTTGAAGAACATGGGGACTAATTAAAGTCAAGTAATGAGCCGCCCAACACGGGCGGCTCATTACTTGACTTTAATGCATTAATTCATTAGTATTTCTAAAGTAACATTATACTTTAACTATAATTGAGATAATCAAAAATCATTTTTTAGTCGGAACCTTAGGCGGTTCTCGAAAAAAGATAGCGAAAAAAATGATTCCTAGAGTCGAGACTAAGAGGAATGTATAAACCAATGCTTCCATAAATTCGATCGTGGTTTACAATTATAGCTTCCACACCTGTTCATTTGGGAGCATCTCCCAGATAAAGACAAGAGTCAAAGAAAAGGGCGATTTAAATCCAGCAAAATTTATCTGGTAATCTATGTAGAAAGTGAAATCAAAAAAAATCCAATAGAAGCGAAAGATACCATATCAGATCAATGTTTATCAGATTACCTGTCTCCTTGTAGTTGGATCCCCAAGTTTTTGGAATGCTCCAAATTCTACTTGAGCATCCAAATCTGGATCAATCCCCGCAAAAACATCTCTGAACAAGGTTCTAGCACCATGCCAAATGTGTCCGAAAAAGAAGAGCAAAGCAAACGAAGCATGCCCAAAAGTGAACCAACCCCTCGGACTACTACGAAAAACACCATCAGATTTCAAAGTAGCACGATCTAATTCAAAAATTTCACCTAATTGAGCGCGTCTAGCATATTTTTTCACAGTTGCAGGATCACTATAACTGACTCCGTTAAGTTCGCCACCATAGAACTCAACAGTTACCCCTACTTGCTCAACACTATACTTCGATTCCGCCCTTCGAAAAGGAACATCGGCTCTCACAATTCCGTCTCCATCTACCAAAACTACCGGAAATGTTTCAAAAAAAGTAGGCATACGACGTACAAAAAGCTCACGCCCCTCTTTATCTCTAAAGATAGGGTGCCCTAACCATCCAACAGCTATTCCGTCCCCGTTATCCATTGAGCCCGCTCTGAATAATCCCCCCTTTGCGGGATTATTGCCGATGTAATCATAAAAAGCTAATTTTTCAGGAATTTTAGACCAGGCTTCTGATAAACTCTGATTTTCAGCTAGTCCGGCACCAACCCTTCGATAGATTTCTTGCTGGAAGTATCCCTGATCCCATTGATAACGGGTGGGACCGAATAATTCGATGGGGGTAGTTGCCGAACCATACCACATAGTTCCGGCAACAACAAAAGCCGCAAAAAAGACAGCAGCGATACTACTGGAAAGAACAGTTTCAATATTACCCATACGCAACCCTTTGTATAGGCGTTGGGGCGGACGAACACTAAGATGAAATAGGCCTGCTAATATGCCCAATGTCCCTGCTGCAATATGATGAGAGGCTATGCCTCCCGGAACAAAAGGATCAAAACCTTCTACGCCCCACGCAGGACTTACAGATTGTACTTTTCCAGTTAGTCCGTAAGGATCGGACACCCATATTCCAGGACCATACAAGCCCGTTACATGAAATGCACCAAACCCAAAGCAAGCTAACCCTGATAGAAATAAATGAATTCCAAAAATCTTGGGCAAATCCAAAGAAGGTTTTCCTGTACGTTCATCACGGAATATTTCTAGATCCCAATACACCCAATGCCAGATAGCTGCCAAAAAGCACAAACCAGAAAACACAATATGCGCCCCGGCCACACCCTCGTAACTCCAAATACCCGGATTTGTTACAGTTCCTCCTGTGATACTCCAACCTCCCCATGAATTGGTTATTCCTAAACGAGTCATGAAGGGTATAACAAACATACCCTGTCTCCACATTGGATCAAGAACGGGGTCAGAGGGATCAAAAACGGCTAATTCGTATAGAGCCATTGAACCAGCCCACCCAGAAACTAGAGCTGTATGCATTATATGGACAGCAAGCAACCGACCGGGATCATTCAATACGACGGTATGAACACGATACCAAGGCAAACCCATGAAAATACCCCTTTATCAAAGAAAAAAAAAAAAAAAAAAGATA